ATTCTCACTAATGGTACGTAAATGTAACTCCTTGTTCAAAGAACTATTCAGAGTGCCTCGAGCTCCCTTTAAAACTTGTTGGAAAACCTGTTGTCGGACTTGCTGAACCGCCCTTTGGTGGTCAAAACGAATGGTTTCATTTTTGTACTTTTCTAATTCTTCCAAAGTCTTATAAGTGGACTTAATCAAATTCAATTTTTCTCGTTCTATCTCCGAGTATCCATTCACTCGAAATTGATCTGCTTCCCTTTCGACTTTCCGTAAGCGAGCCCGGGCTTTTTCCAGCCGTTGAATGGCCCCCCCCTGCAGTTCCTCTGAATTTCGAATAGTATTCAGGATCTTCCGTTTTCGATTATCTAATAAATCACTTAATGAAAGTAGATTATCTTTCCATTCATCTCAAAACTTACATGATCCCTTCCCGAACCAAACATGAATTTTTCGATTCATTTGGCTCTCACACTCAATTACTTCAACTTTTTAAGTATGGGGGCAATTCCCATATCTTTTTTTTTTTTTTAATGTAATGAGCCTATCCTCTACCTCTCTTCTCTATTCATATTCCAAGATGTCGCGACTAATCACTAATCCAAGACCAGAATATTTTGAGGACTCTTCTGACGGAACAAAACAAAAATATTGAATTGTCAGCAAAGTTGTTTCTTTTTTTCGTCAAATCCAAAGAATTCTTCTTACTTTATATTATACACAGGTCACCGATTCAGCATAAAAAGCGGTTGATTGAAATATTTCAAATATTTTGCATTCCAATAAAAGAAAAGGCTCAAATAATTTTATCGACATGAGTGTTTTATATCGAAAAAAAAACAAATTCCAATTATTCATTTTGCAAACATTTCTATTCTATATTAATATAGTAGTAGAAAGAGTACCATGCTGCGTCTGGACTTCAAACAGTTTGGTTTAGCTTTAACCATGTTAATGACCCCACACTATTGGTTTGGTTGATAGAGAATCAAAGTAGATTTACCAATGAATCACGAAATGCTATGGTTCTTAAATATGATTTGAAATTGATTCAGAAGTAATTCGCGGAATCGTGCACCTTTTTCGATCTAGTTATAATGAAAAAAAGTACAGCTGGTTGGATCCAGCCTATTCTTGAAATAAACAACTCGCACGCACTCCCTTTCCAAAAAAGATCAATACACCAAGGACTACACTTAGATTTATTGGATTTGTTGCTAAAATATCGGTATTAAACCCGAAACTCCCGGCAAATGACCAGCGAACCAAGGAAACGAAAGAATCGGTTATATTTTTCATATTATCTCCTCTTTTAGATAGACTAAAAAAAAAATACGTAATTTGCATATTTATAGGATTAAACAAAGGGATTCGCAAATAAAAGCGCTAATGCTACAACCAGTCCATAAATTGTTAAAGCTTCCATAAAAGCCAGACTAAGCAATAAAGTACCTCGTATTTTTCCCTCCGCCTCGGGTTGTCTCGCGATACCTTCTACAGCTTGACCCGCAGCAGTACCTTGACCTACTCCAGGTCCAATAGAAGCAAGCCCGACGGCCAACCCAGCGGCAATAACAGAAGCGGCAGAAATCAGTGGATTCATGATAAGTTCCTCGCACTAAAATAAAGAAATAGTTAATGATACAATCGTCCAATGAATTATGACTTAATTATTCCATCGCTAAGATTCATCCAGTCGAAATAATTAAGAACTCGGAATTGAAGTAATAATAATATTAGTATTAAACCATAAAAGCTACTTCGATATCTCTTTTTTAGTTCCGATCCACAGGATTTTTGTGAATCCATACAACTTTTGTTCTTCCATTTCTTCTTTCCAAACCCCTTTTTAATTCTTCGTTCGTTAGTTTTCTTTATTTCATCGCTTTATTCATTCACATTCAATTCACAGGCAAAGACGAAACCGAAGAATTTCTATTGGAATCTCTATCTAAGTTCACAATAGTAGGGCGGATTAGATATCTCTTTAGTTGATATATAACTATCAATATCTAATATCATATATACATGTCTTTCTTCCATAACGTAAACCAACTATTCATATCTTCATATCTTAGATTCAAACTATTCGTATCTTAAAGTCAATCGTATTCTAGAATCATTCTTGGAACCATACACAAAAGTTGGCTTAGAGTCATTAGATCCCATATACCCAATTCTGTTCCCCTCTCCCAATCAACCCATTTTTTATGAATCTCGTTTGGCAAATCATTGCATAGAAATAAACATAAGTATTTTATTCCGGTAAGGTCATTCACTTTAATTATTTATTAATATTTTCTTTTGGTCAATCGTTGAATTGAATAAAATAAACTAAAATGGGAATCATTCTAGAAAGCATCTTTTTTTTTTAATCACACACCGTGTAAATTGTGATACTACGATACTATAAGAATTTTTATATTAAGAATTTTTATTCAAATAATGACTCCTTATATTTGAATTGAATGAACAAAACAATAGAATGATAATATTCATTGGCAGGAGTATGATATAATAAAGCCAAACATTAATTTTAGGAAAAAGATCTTTTTGATCTCTTTCCTTTTTTACAATTCCCCAATATCTGAATTTTTTTCTATGACTCTTGGTCGTATATCCCGTATTTGTCTATTTCTATTTGTATATTGATGTTTCCTAAGTGGATTATCTTTAGTTACGCATACACTGCGTTATTCTAAGCTAAAAAAAAAAAAAAGAGACTATTTCGAAAACTAGTCAATGATGGCCCTCCATAGATTCGCCTATATAAGCCGCCGCTAAAGTTGCAAAAATAAGAGCTTGAATACCGCTTGTAAATAATCCAAGGAACATCACAGGTATAGGAACCACTAAAGGTACTAAAGAAACAAGAACAACAACTACTAATTCATCAGCTAATATATTCCCGAAAAGTCGAAAGCTAAGTGATAAAGGTTTTGTGAAATCTTCTAAAATGTTAATGGGTAAAAGAATTGGAGTCGGTTGAATGTATTTACTGAAATAACCTAATCCCTTTTTAGAAAGACCTGCATAGAAATATGCTACTGACGTGAGCAAGGCTAAAGCAACGGTAGTATTGATATCATTCGTAGGTGCAGCTAACTCCCCATGGGGTAACTGTATTATTTTCCAAGGTAAAAGAGCACCGGACCAATTCGAAACAAAAATAAATAGAAACATAGTTCCAATAAAGGGAACCCATGGACCATATTCTTCTCCAATCTGAGTTTTGCTCACGTCTCGAATAAATTCAAGGACATATTCGAAGAAATTTTGACCGGCAGTCGGAATAGTTTGTGGATTCCGAACAGCTATAAGGGCTGAACCTAATAAGATAGCAATTACAACCCAAGAAGTAATAAGTACTTGGGCATGGACTTGTAAACCTCCTATTTGCCAATAGAAATGTTGGCCTACTTCCACACCGGATATATCGTATAACCCTTTTAGTGTGTTACTGGAACATGATATAACATTCATATTGCCCTCTAACAGAAATAGAACTTTAAAAAGAATTATTTTGATTCAACCCTCTCCCTTTCGACTTGTATACTTTAATTAGAATTATCCGTTTTGAATACCCGCTAATCACATAATATCCACAGTTTTTTTTAATTTCTTTTCTTTTATGCGATTCAAGAAGAGTAACCGATTCCAAAAATAAAAAAATCCATGTAGTTACCAAAAAAATTGATTTATCTTATTATTAATCAAGGATTTCGTATATAGCTAGAACGACCCTCACAAATTGCAAATACAAATTTATTAAGAATTAATCGGATTGAAGCTATAGCGTTATCGTTTGCTGGAATCGAAATATCTGCGAGATCGGGGTCACAATTTGGATCGATTAAACAAATTGTTGGAATTCCCAAAGCGATACATTCTCGAAGAGCCGTATATTCTTCTTGCTGATCAACGATGATTACAATATCCGGTACCCCCGTCATATATTGAATCCCGCCCGGATACGTTTGCAAGCGTGATAATTGTCTCTTCAGGATAGCTGCATCTCTTTTTGGAAGACGGTTGAGTCTCCCCGTCTTTTGTTCCGCTCTCAAATCCCTGAACTTATGAAGTCTCGTTTCTATAGTGGACCAATCCGTTAACATACCACCGAACCTTTTTTTATTAATATAATATAATGACATATAATGACACCGGGTTCTTATTGCAGCTCGTGCTACTAAATCCGCTGCTTTATAACAAGCTTCTGATAAAAAACGAGCAGTTCTTGTCAGATTTGTAATATGAATACCTTTATGTTTTGCTGAGATATAAGGTGACATTCTAGGATTCCATTTCCTAGTACCATGACAAAAAGGAATTCCTGCTTCCATCATCTCTTCAAAATTGATATTCCACTATCTTCTTGCCATTTCTCCCCATACTTCCTCTTTTTTTTATCAAAAAAAGATTTGATAAAAAAAAGAGACGAGGTGCCCTGAAATAAATAATTGTTCCAATGGAACCTTCTCTTCTACCAGAGATTGGCCATTGATACACAATCCAGGCCATTCATTACTTTCTATTCGTTATTATCTTTCTTTTCTTACTATTAAGAAATCAAAGGATCAAAAATAGTTAAGAGAATCCGCTCCTTAGGACTCATTAAATCCTCTAAATGATTGTTCTGATGTAGCATGTAAAGTCTTTGAAATGCAAAAGTCTAATAATTCTCTGTGGTGTAAGAAAATATCTATCATCCCCCCCCCGAATAAATTCTTTTTTTTGTTTCCAAAAGAATATTGTTATGCTGCCGTGAACAGTGCACTAATGCTTTGAATCCGGTACCAACGGGTATCATCCCCCCCAGAACAACGTTCTCTTTCAGGCCTTTCAACCAGTCGATACGACCCCGGAGAGCTGCTTTTGCTAAAACCCGAGCGGTTTCTTGAAAACTTGCTTCAGATATAAAACTTTGAGTATTCAGAGATGCTCTCGTTATTCCCAATAATATAGCTCGATAACAGATCGCTTCTTCCAAAGCACGCCCCGTTCGCTCCGCTCGTAACAATCCAATAAGTTCGCCGGGTAAAAAAATATTAGACATTCCATCTTCTGAAACCAACACTTTTGATGTTATTTGACGTACAATAATTTCGATATGTCTATTATGGATTTGGACCCCCTGGGATCGATAAACCTTTTGGATCTTATTAACCAAAGAGATACGACTTTGCACTATAGTTAGCTCAGCACCAATTAAGAATCCCCAAGGAATCCCAAGAATTCTTGTTATACGCGCGTTCCAACCCTCAACTCTTTTTTCTAGGTTCATCGATATTGAATCAATCGAACGCACTTCTAACACCTGTTCTACTTTTGGAAGACCCTGCGTTATATCACCAGATCTTGATTTTTCATATATAAATGTAATTAATGTATCTCCTTCATAAAGGATTTCTCCATAATGCCCATGAACTGTTGCTCCTGGAGTAGCCAAATAAGGCTTAGCTGATCTTATTACTACAGAGCCAGCTTGAACAATTAAAACTTGACCTGATTTGAGGTGTGGTCCATTTGTGGCTATACATATATTTTCACAAATAAACTGCCCAAGACTCATTATTGTGTACATTTCCTCACAATAATTATGATGGATAAAATCCCAATTCAAATTAAATGGATTCAAAACAATCTTACTGTCTGGATCAGGATTATAAATTCTCTCGTTTTCATCCATTAAATAAAATTTACGTACTTGAAAAGTCTGTTTTAAATTATCAAGTTTCAAATAGTTAGTTACCGAAACCGGATTATAAGTTATTAAATAGTAAAATGAATAAAAATTCGCAATTTGAAGGACTGTTCCTAAGGGTCCCAACGAATTCCTAATTGGAATTAGAGGATCTTTTTGAATGTGAATTGATTGCTTTATCACATTATGATATTTGATATCGTTGAATGGACCCATTCGAAAACAATTAGATGATGACAAAATTATCAAAGATTGGCATTCCTTATTTCTATTCAACAAGGTATGAATAGTTCCTTGATTTTGGCTAAGTGATTGTTGAACCCTTGCCTTGAAATAAATGGAGTAAAAAGGATTTATATTGGTGCGATCTGGACCATTATCAGAGATCAATCCTGGACTTGACGGAGCATTCCTTTTTCTGATATACGGAATATGGGATTGCACTAAGTCGATTCTTAGGAAATCTCGAATCATACCATTTGTACTTACTTCAACAAAGGAAGCACAGACCTCTTCGACGGAAGAACTTTTTTTGTCTTGGTCCCAATTCAAGACTAAACAAGTTCGAACTAATTGAATACTTGTGTCAGAAATACCCCGAAAGGGTTTGCCCTTTCCATAAAGGATATAATTGACAACTCGAAGGTGCATATTATCCTTTTCCCGCAGCAGATCCTGGGGGAAGAGTGTTGCTAAATTGATACCGTTCGCTATTTCATATGTGACTACGGGTCGAACCAAAACAAAATGCTTTTTCTTGGTAGGTGTGATCCGTTGGACATAGATCCATTTTTTCAATTTTTTTGATTCCCGGGTGGATCCCTTAAGTTCTTTTTTTCCCGTTTCCGGCGGTATCAAGATGCCACTGTGTCGGGATATCTTATCCGTTTCCCCAGGAAAATGGATATCCCCAGAAAAAACTTTTAGTTCAATCTTTTTTTTTTTTTTCTCCACTCGGACCAATCCGCCCACTTGGCTTCTTCTATTTAAAGCGATTCGGGTATCTACTCCAATGATACTATTATTCCGTACCATTACGTAAGAAGATTCGGGTAAAATATGCACTTCCTCGGGAATGAAAAAAAAGCGATCGATTTTCATTTGAAATTTTGGCTTGATTTTTTTGACTCCTCGATACTCAATCAAGTCCTCTTTTTTGACGATTGAATGTGCCCCTATAGTCCCATATTTAGTAATTCCTGAATTCTTTCTTCTGTATCGAGGATCATCAAAATAAGCAAGAATACTATTTTTACGGAAAATACCCTTTATGGGTATTTCAATCGAGATACCTGAATGGGGCATTAGTTCTTTCTCTTGTTCTTGAATGGATTGGAACGGAATGAGAAATTGATTTCTTCGCCTTTTTGCCAATAAATCAGAATTCTTGTGGAGAATTGCAGGATGTATGAGATTACAATGACCAATACCTATGATTCGATTAAATCCCGAATAATCAAAAATACCATCTTCTTTTTTATCAGAAAAATCTGACCTAACTAATTGGTGTCTCACTTGATCATTATTCACTGAGAGGCTAGAAATATATCTTCGTTCGACAGAATGAGAATGGATGTTCAGTTGATCTTGATCCTTGTGGAGTGAAAAAGAAACTACACCGGATCTGCACGAACCTCCTGATAATATCCATAAATGACTTGTTTTTGGTAAGAGCCGGACATTACTATATTGAAATTCGGGTGCATGGTACACGTCGGTACTCCAGTGCATTTCTCCCTCTGAGTCAGAATAAATATGTTTTCGAACCCTCTCCTTAAAATTCAAAGTGTATGTTCCCGCCCGAATCT